TTGTTATTGGATGGCGAGGACTTAGAGACTCTCCTGAGTCTCTATAGAAAGTATCTTCAGCCCTTTCCACAACCACTCATTCGATTTTCCGTCGGGCTATCCAATCTAATTCAGGACCCGGTAATTAAACACTACATTAGTAGTGGAAGGGAATCAATAAATCTTTATATGAGAGCCCTTCCACCATTCATCTGTCCTTGAATCCTAGAGGCAAGGATTTAGAGCACTTTAGCTTTCGAGAGCCAAACTTCCAGATGTTTCGAACCAAGCAAGCAAGTCTCAAGAGTCCTTTTACTTTGTTTGCTTCTGCTGGGGAAAAATTCAGCGAGTTATATCAGCAAAACGAAATAAGAGATTTCGAGTTTTTTCTTGATCAGGCGACACCCGGATTTGAACTGGGGAAAAAGGATTTGCAGTCCCCCGCCTTACCGCTCGGCCATGCCGCCAAAATGTATGATACCCTACAAAATAGATGAAAAAAGTCTCCCTTTGTTTGCGTCGAGTGGGGGATTCCGAAACTTCTTTTTTTATTGGACTTGCATCTTGAATCCCGTTTTCTTAAATTTAACCCCTGCCCGAAAAGAAAAAAATCCTTCGTTTTTTGGATTGGATCCATCCCTTCGGTTGTATGTATAGTATCTCAAAAACGAAATATCTAAAAATTTTCCCTCTCTTTTTTATATTGATATTGAAAAATTGAAAAACCAAATGTGGTTTTTCAGTTCCAAAAGCCAAAATTTAGGACAAATTGGAACCATTAACTATTAAATGGGACTGTAAATTCATGAACGATTCTTGGATTTGAATCCAAAATTGTCTTTTCTTAATCCTAATTCTAATTATATAAGAAAATCCAAATTGATACATAACTAATCAGTATTGATTCTTTTCCATAAAAAAAAATCCTTTCCAATTTCCATTATAACAGCAAATAGAAGTATATGTAAACCCCAGAACATAAATTGTTATACAAATATCTAATTGGATATCATATCTATATATGATGACTATAGAGAATTATTAGTAAATTGTAGTGCTTCAATTTTTCATTCAATAGATGGAATAGAAAATGGAAATTTTGATATAGCATAGCACGCGCTGTCCCGAATAGAACTTAAATAAAGGAGGAAACATAGATAGCTATCTACACATGGTTAATAAATACAAACTTTATTACTATGTTACGCCCTTCAATCGTATTCTACTAAAAAAAGAAAAAAAGGTAAAATAAAAGTATCTCTCTTTTATGCGAATCATTTGTTGAACAATAGAATCCATGAAAAAGTTAAGTGCTAAAAAAATATCAACTCTATATTTTTGATGATTATAATGTCTTTATATCATCGAACAGATGAAATCCGAATCCATTTCTTTTTCTGGTACCCAATCGAATTAGAGTATGTAATATCATAATAATGGTAGAAATGGAATCACTTTTTTTTTGATATTCTATCCAAAACTCCATAAGCCTAAGTGGCATTTATTAATTCCTTTCGATTTTCTATCTGTTCCAAATTCCAATTTGAATATAAAATTGTCTTTATTCCTCCGTTCATATGCATTTCATACATTCCATATACGGGGTGAGTAAAATTTCATGCGATTCAGTAAACAAAATAGAAATTCCATCATTGCTAAATCAATCCATATGATTTGATGAAGAATGGGTCAATAATGGAATTTTTTGAGAAAAGGGAAATTCAAAATGCTCGGGGATGGAAATGAGGGAATGTCTACAATACCTGGGTTTAATCAGATACAATTTGAAGGATTTTGTAGATTCATTGATCAGGGCTTAACAGAAGAACTTTATAAGTTTCCAAAAATTGAAGATACAGATCAAGAAATTGAATTTCAATTATTTGTGGAAACATATCAATTGGTAGAACCTTTGATAAAAGAAAGAGATGCTGTATATGAATCACTCACATATTCTTCTGAATTATATGTATCCGCGGGATTAATTTGGAAAACCAGTAGGGATATGCAAGAACAAACTCTTTTTATTGGAAACATTCCTTTAATGAATTCCCTGGGAACTTCTATAGTAAATGGAATATACAGAATTGTGATCAATCAAATATTGCAAAGTCCCGGTATCTATTACCGGTCAGAATTGGACCATAACGGAATTTCGGTCTATACCGGGACCATAATATCAGATTGGGGAGGAAGATTAGAATTAGAGATTGATCGAAAAGCAAGGATATGGGCTCGTGTGAGTAGGAAACAGAAAATATCTATTCTAGTTCTATCATCAGCTATGGGTTCGAATCTAAGAGAAATTCTAGAGAATGTTTGCTATCCTGAGATTTTCTTGTCTTTCCTGAATGATAAAGAGAAAAAAAAAATTGGGTCAAAAGAAAATGCCATTTTGGAGTTTTATCAACAATTTGCTTGTGTAGGCGGAGATCCGGTATTTTCTGAATCCTTATGTAAGGAATTACAAAAAAAATTCTTTCAACAAAGATGTGAATTAGGAAGGATTGGTCGACGAAAT